TAGATATTTTTTGTTTCCTACTTACACGAGCCCATATCCTTGCTTTTCTATCAATTTCTAATTCTGATCTTCCTCCCCAATCTGATATTATGGTACCGGTATAGACCGAAATTCCGTTATGGTCCAATTCTGATCGGTAATAAATACCGGGACTTTGCAATATTTGATTGATCACAATTCTATATATTCCATTGACTATAGAAGTTCCCAGGGAATTCATTAGAGGAATGTTTCCGATCAAAATTGTTTGTTCTTGCATATCCCTACTGTTTTTCCAAATTAATCCCGCGGATACATATAATTCAGAAGAATATGTGAGTGATTCATACACAGCATCTCTTTCCTTTATCAAGGGTTCGACCAATTGATATGTTTCCACAAATAATTGAAATTCAATTTCTTGATCTGTATCTTCAATTTTTGGAAACTTATAAAGTTCTTCCGTCAAACCTTGATCAATGAACCTACAAAATCCTTCAAATTGTATCTGATTAAATCCAGGTATTGTAGATATTCCCTCATTTCCATCCCCGAGCATTTTTAATTTCCCATTTAGCAAAAAATCCCACTATTGGTTCATTCTGCATCTAATTAGATAGATTAGATAAATGATCTAGCAATGATGGCATTTCTATTTTGTTTACCGAATCACATGAAATTTTACCCAACTCCATATCTGGAATGTATGAAATACGTATGAACGGAGGAAGAAAGAGRATTTTTTACTTAAATTGAATTGGAATTTTCAACAGATACAAATGGAAAGAAATTGATAAAACATACCTAGAAACCGACTTCTGCTACTTAGACTTATTAATTAAGTTATAGGATTTTTTATTTTGTATAGAATATAAAAAGAAAAATGATTCCATTTCTACCATTATTATGATAATACATATTCCAACCTGCTTGAATACCAGAAAAATGAATGGATTGGACATTTGATCTTTTCGCTGAGATAAAAGCATAAAAATCCGAAAGAATATATATAGATATAGAATTAGAATCGGTTTTTTAGCATTTAACCCTCTTTTATGTTATGGATTTCATTGTTCAAAAAATGATTCGCAGAGAAGAGAGAGATTTTGTTTACGGATTTTTGAGTAGAATACGATTGTGAAGTGTAGAAGAAAAGAAGGTTTGTATGGCTTAAACACGTGTGGAGATATCTATAATATCTGTCTTTCTTCTCTTTTATTTTGTCGTTCTATGTTCTATTCGAGACAACACAGGTTGTGCTCTCCGAAAACAGAATTGGAATTTTCTATTCAATTCAAAATTCCAATTGAAGTATGATACTTTTCTGATATCTGATAATTCTATATTGGGAACATATATAAATAATATATATCCGTCTAACAATTTATCTTGGGGAGGGGGGTTTACATATACTCATAATTGTTGTTATAATTATTATTAATAATGAAAATTGAGAAGGATTTTTTGATTGAAAAAATCCATACTGATTAGTTATATATCATATATCAAGTTGTATTTTCTTATGTCATTAGGAAACCAAAATTTGGAGATTCAAATCCAAGAATCAGTCATGCATTCTAAGTCAATAGTTAATGGGTCCTATTTTCAGAAAGTTGAATTTTGTATTTTGCGACTGAAAATCCACATTAGATTTTTCAATAGAAAGGTAAGAGAAAGTTTTGAACATTATGAATTTTGAGATAGACTCAATCGAAATTGAAAGGATGAATCAAACCCAATCAAAAGGTAAGAAGGATTAGGATTTCTTTGACTTTTAGTAAAAATTAAGGAAAACAGAACTCAAGGTGCAAGTACAATAAAAAAGCAGTTCAGTAATCCGGGAAAGTTTTCATCTATTTTGTATTTGTAGCATTTTGGCGACATGGCCGAGTGGTAAGGCAGAGGACTGCAAATCCTTTTTTCCCCAGTTCAAATCCGGGTGTCGCCTGATCAACAAAAAACTTGAAATCTCTTTTTTCTTCTGTTGATATAACCCGCCGAATGATTCGCCAGCAGAAGCAGAGAAAGCAGACTGTTGATACTTGTTTGATTCTAAACACCTGGTCTGGGTGTTTTTCGAAAAAATTGTAAATATCTTTGCATATTTAGGCTTAGCTTTCAAGTAAATATTCGAATGCTAGAGGGGCTATCAAGACTTCGCAATTACCTTCTACTACAAATCAAAATTTTAGATTATTAATCCATTGTATAATGACTGGACCTTGGATTAGATTGGAGAGCCCGATAGGAAATCGAAATAGTTGTGGAAGGGGGCGGAAGATACTTTATTATATACGAGGAACTCACGAAAATATCTCAGTGCTCAAGCATCCAATCAATTGAAATGGGGGTCAACAAAAAAAGAATAGGACCTATTATTCCTACATGTTCCATTAGTAACATTCCCTTGAGATGTTACTGCGGATTTTGCTTGGGTTTAATCTTTCCCGATTATAAATCATATAGGAATTTCTTATAAAATGAGCGAATTTATTGGATTGGTTTATTAATAGTTTTCGTTCTTTTTGACTCTGCGCCATTGATTCTACTATTATTAGTGAGGAATAATGGAACAATTCCTTTATATTTATAGAGATAGGGGACATAATTCATATGGATATAGTAAGTCTTGCTTGGGCTGCTTTAATGGTAGTCTTTACTTTTTCCCTTTCACTCGTAGTGTGGGGAAGGAGTGGACTCTAGGGGTCCTACTAATTGAGTTAAGGAAGCAAACTGTATCAATATCAATTGCTTTCTAGACGGTTCTGCAATACGTTTGGAACAAAATCAAAATATCTTCATTTTTAAATTCCATTGCACTCGACTGGAGTAATGTATTATAGGAATCATCCTCTTTCAATCAAAGAGCTATTTCAACGATTCCCATGTTTGTAGTTCGAAAGGGAGAGGATCCCAGGAAATTTATTCGAAGCTAATTCTTCCTAAATTTTCTATTCCAATCAATGCCCTCTTCCTAGGTGATACTGAGGAGGGCCGGACCCTTTTTTTATTTGTTTCTCTCTTTACTGTTCAAAGAAGAAGTGGTTTTGTTAAGTGTATACGCACTTTGTATGAGAAAGAAAGGATATAAACATAGTGGTTGTCTAACGAGATACTATGTAGAATAAGATCGTTAGGTGAGTCACATATTGCGCATTTACCGCTTTCGAATTTTGGAAATTGGATTTAGACTTTATCGACTTATTTCATATCATGGTTGAGGCGTTAAAAATCAGTGAGGTTTACTCTTCCTTTTCGATGCCCGTGGAACTACTGTCAATGGTTTAATTCTTGGGAATGTTAAAAAAAAAAAGATTACTACGTGATTTTTTGAATATGCCTATATCTATCGCTTTTGCTTCATTGATTTGATTCTCTCAATAGATACCGAGATTCATATTGGAAATAAAAAATATAGTAATTCAAACTATAAGACATAGGAATAATTCAGATTGATCAGAACAAATAGATATAGCAAATAAATGGAATTGGATGCTATGTCAATCCCATATATGGAATTGATATTCACATATATCAAGATAATATTGTAGATTGATATATAAATCCATATCAAATGCAGCCTCTATCTTTATTTTATTCCATGGGGTAGCTTTATAACAACAATCTAACTAAAAAATAGTATGGTAGAAAGAAATAGATGAATCTTTCTACCATACTATCTATCTATTAGAATACTGCCGATTCTAGTCCACTCATTTCATTTAAGACATGAAATTGGAATCTTTTTCATTTTATTTCGTCAATTTTGGCTAAGAACTCAGAAGTCAAGTTTCATTCAAATTAGTTAATAATTAATCGTTTTGACTGACTGTTTTTACATAAATGATAAGTAGAAAAGCGGTAGGAACTAGAATAAATAGTGCAGTAGCAATAAATGCAAGAATATTTACTTCCATAATCTCATCGGTTTTTTACTTCGCAATAACTCGGGATTTAATCCCATAGAGATGATAAATCTTTGGCCTGTAAATTCAATGAATGAATATTACCTCTCGATGATCTTGAATCAGATCAATATCATGAATAACAATATCTGAACTATCAAATCAATTCGTCGTCGAGAATTGAATAGTATAACATAGGAAGTTCTTTTATCCATACCGCCCCAAACTTGGATTGCTGACCCAATCCAAAATTCCTTTATTTATTTATCATTTTTTATTATCTGTTCTTTTTTTCTCTCTAATCTATCTAGTTCCTTATTGTACAATCATCTGATGAAGTCTCATCAAATAGCTCTTCCACTTCCAGTCGTCACATAATTACAAACCCAAACAAACAATAAAAGCTAAATGAAAAAAGAAAGGAGTTTAGAACGGAAACTAGTTTTGACTTGGAAGACAAAGAAGTGTGATAAAGATGAGACCGTATAAAATGAATATTCATCAAATTGACTATTTTACGATTTGTTCTTTCGTCGATGGGGCCTTAAAACAAAATGAAAAATAGGAAAAATGATTCATTCGCCTTTCTAAGAGGAGTAGGATCTTTGGTTGATCTGTCCTTGCCCCTTCTTTCTTCGTAGATTATTAGCCCCGGGACACCTATACCAAAAGCTCAGTGTGAAATTTGCATGAAATCGATTTTTCAACTTCAAACTAGTAAGTCAGGTTCCATAAATCCGTAGCCAGAAAAATAAATTGTTTTTTTTTTTTTTGTTTTTCTGGAAAGTATTTTCTTATATTCAATTTTGTTTTGGACAAGAAAGGAATTCCCTTTGTGTATGCGCGCCTCAAAAAAGTATAGTACTCGATTCCATTACATGCATCGGGGGCAATCGAAAAAGCCAGCATTTCTTGGAATACTTACTATAATGCTACCAATAATTGTACTAATCCAACCGCATATGTCTTTCTGCTACCAAAAGGAAAGAAAAAAGAAATAAGGATTTCCCCTTTGCTTTGCCAATGGAATTCTTCCCCCGGTCCTCTTCATAAATAAGGGAGAGATTTTTTGATATATTTATTGGATCCGTCGGGACTGACGGGGCTCGAACCCGC